ATTTAATAATCCAATTTTAAAAATTTTAAGTGAACTTTGGATACAAATCACGAGAATTTATATTTTTCCTCGAATTTGTCATTGAGAGGTAAAGAATTAAATCCTTTTAAGAAATAAAGTTTTTTATCGGAATATGAATCAAACCGAAAGATCCCTTAACTTTTTAAGGGAGTTACTAGAACGAATCACACTTTTACCACTAAACTATACCCGCCACAATGCTATTATTATATTATATATATTATATAAAAAATATTATATAAAAAAGGGCCTTTTGTCGAAGAGGGAGAATTTGGGGTAATCAAGACAGGATCATAAAATAATTATGAAAATGGGAGGGTTGACGTTTTCGAGGGGATTCATAAAAAAAAAGAGGTCTAATTTAAATAACTAAATAAAAAGTTATATACTTTTCTTTTGCTAGAGGCGTTTTGATAGAGACAATTCGCCAAAACCGCTGAAATCATAACAAAAAAGCGCATTGTGTAAAAATCCATAGTTTCTTTTTTTTATTCCAGTAAGAGTAAGGTCGTCACAAATAACTAAATTAAATAAGGAAGAAAGAATAATAAGAAATGCCGTATTGATATTGATGTTATATTCTATAATAAGAAAAAAGAATGGAAATAGTCCTTCGTCTTTTTGTTGTTGCTTTAATAGCAAACCTACCCTTTTTTCAAATAAGAGAAACTTAGCTAGGATTCGTTGGAACAAAAAAAGGCCCGGCTAGGTTCTTACCAGGCCAGGCCGAGCGAATAAAATAAAAAAAAAGGGTCCTTTCAAAGGGGTCGTCTTTATTTTTCCTTCTGTTTTTTTATAGTGAATCTTCCGAGCCCTTACTTCAACTAAATACTTCAACTAAATGGAATAATCAAAGTTGTAGATATAATATAGATAAGCTAAATAAAGAAAAATTTTTTCAATACTTATTTCTTGTGTAATGTAACATAGTAATTGTCTTTTTCAATTGGGAGAGATGGCTGAGTGGACTAAAGCGGCGGATTGCTAATCCGTTGTACGATTTATTCGTACCGAGGGTTCGAATCCCTCTCTTTCCGTTTTTGTTGATGACTTGATATTTTATTTCTCTTTAAAATTGCGACAATCGTGTTTTTGTTTCCTATTTAAATTAAATATGTGGAATAGATAAAAAAATCCTAAGAAAATTGAAAAATCAAGCAAGTAAAACGAAAACCCCTTTTTATTCTTCACGTCCAGGATTACGCCCCGGATCATTAGATAGGAATCCAAAGATAAATAGAGAAACAAAGAATATAACTACTGTGTAAACGAAAAGTTTGAGAGTAAGCATTACACAATCTCCAAGATATTTTTTTGGAAAAAATGAGAAAAGAGAATAGATCCTCCGTTTTTTTATAACAAATATTTTGACACCAACAAATGAAGTGCTTTATCGAAACATAAAAGAATTTCACATAAATTAAAATTCAGTTGTCATAAGAGTCTTTCAGTACTAAAAAATTCTTTCATACCTCCGATTCGATTGGGGACCCTAACTTAACCCTTATTAGGGTCTTTCAAAAGGGCAGAATGGGGAATACAGGGTGAGCCAGATTTGGATTTATCGCAGCTATCCAATCAAGAATTTAAATGTTTGAATTGAAGGTTCATAGTGTAAGACTTATTTGATCCTATTCGTTTTTATAATTTTTCTCGAATAAATCATGAATTTTCTAGGATAATAAATAGAATATAGAATATAATATTAAGGATATCATCGAAAACTTACAGCAGCTTGCCAAACAAAGGCTAAGAGAAAAAAGAACAAAGGTATGACTGGCATAAGATCTACGATTGGATTCAAAAAAGCATAGGCCTCGGGCAATTTGGCGAAGAAAAGACTACTCGAATAAACGGCAGAAGTAAGACAGATACAGATCAAACTAAAGATATTAAGCATAACAGACATTTTGTTCTTGTAGATAATTGCATTTTGATTGAGTTATTGATATAAGGAAAAATGAAGTAAAGTAAGGTAGACAAAAATCCTTCTTTTTCTTTGAACCGACCCAATAAAAAATTCTCCAATTCTCAAACAAAGGAGAATAGAAGAAATCATACTTTCATAGAATATCTTAATTGAATTCTATGTAATGATCAATGAATTCAGCTGAATTCTATATCTACAGGCGTAAAAATACTAGCAAGAATCTACTCTATTCTATAAAGATTTTTTATAGATATTTGCCCTGGAATTGACCAAGACCCAATAATTATATTATTATTTCTGAGTATAGAATGGAAATCTAAATGGGGCGTGGCCAAGTGGTAAGGCAACGGGTTTTGGTCCCGGTATTCGGAGGTTCGAATCCTTTCGTCCCAGGCATATACATTGGAAAGGTTTCTTTTGAGAAAAATGTTCTGTTTAAATGATTAATGCCTAATTTTGGATATAATTATTGGATAGAATTTTCTTTTTTTTTTTCCCAAACCGAACTAACGGAATTGAGTGCAAATGACATGCAGATATAATTAAAAATTTTTGTTTGTGATTAACAAGGTACTGTGGGAACATAGGTCACACGTTTTTTGAATTCAACTAACTAAAGTATGTCGGATTTTTCATCATATGTTCATTCCCTTCATATTGAAGGGGTTTATCTTAGCTACTTAATTTGAAGAAAACCTTACGTCTCATCTATTTTTGAATTTTCAACAATACATTTTATTTTGAATTAGAAAGAACCTTTCTTCCCTATCTCTTATTCTCTAGTCATTAAACTTAAATGAGGTAGCCGAATTATTCGGATTCTAAACAAGAGGTAAGTTATTACATTCAATTAATGGGTTAGGGGTAAACAAAAAAATACAAAAAAAATGATGAAATGCTTAGCTTAGCTTAACATTATATGTATTGTTATTATCTGATTTCGTTCTATTTCAGTGACAATAGTCTTTCGTTTTTTGTGAAAAAAAATCCCTTATAAATTCAAAAAGTTCCTTTTTTTATGGAATATCCATAAAAAAGACTGTAGTTCTGTCTATCTGATAGGTCCGAAAAATCCCAATTCGTTCATCTTTTTAATAAAATTCGAATCGAAAGAACAAGTACTTAAATCTTCTATTATATGAATCTTTTTTATCTATCTCATATAAAAACGGGGTTTTTGTTCAATCCATTTATCTGTTTTAAATCGTTGATGGTTCAATTCGAAAAGAAACAGATATTGATCTTTTTTTGATGATCAAAATTTTAGTCTTTACTGTAAAACTTTTTTCATAATGATGTTGAAATAGGAAACTTTTTAGATTATAAAAATTTTTAATGATTGCTTATTCTGAGTTGAATCTTTGGCATTCAAAGAAGTGAGAGATGGGTCATATTGAGTAACTTTAAATAGTAAAAAAATTAATTTCTTCGTATTATTTCTATATTTCTTTTCGTTTTTTTTTTTATAAAAAGTGTTGCATTCCTACAATAACATACAATAATAGTTGGGATCTTGCTAAGATTACTTTAGAAAACTTTTTGCCATCTTTGTTTTGTATAGAAGAAACTAAGTATAGATTACTATGTTTATGTATAGACGGAACCAATGACTATTCATGATTCCATAAGTGAATCAATCCCATACGGGTTCCAAATAAGAGGGATGTTATGGTAAAACTTCGTTTGAAACGATGTGGTAGAAAGCAACGTGCGACTTGAAGGACACGATCCGGCGTGGATTTTTATTCTTACATCCGCCATCTTTTCTAAGAATGAAGGTGCTCTTGGCCCGACATCTGGTCTGTTTCACTAGAATCCCCCCTTTTGGTGGGTTTTAATGAATATAGTACATGGTGGAGCTCGGGTAGAAATTAAAGTATTGATTTATCTTTTAGGGGGCAAGAATCTAGGGTTAATACCAATCAATAAATTGGAACAACTTCGTAAGTATATCATCAATATAGAAATCGAAAGGATCTGATTCGGTCAAGTTTTCAATGAAAAAGTAAAATTTGTTGGAATTGAGAAAACTCTTTCGATGCAAAGTGTATCGCGTGGGAATCGACTGTTTGTATGATTCTTTGAGATTTTGATATAAAGAAATCACAAAAGGGGTATGTTGCTGCCATTTTGGAAGGATTAAGAAGCACCGAAGTAATGTCTAAACCCACTGATTTAAAACAAAGAAAAGAGGATCCCAGAACAAGGAAACGCTGTTTTTAAATTGTCTCAATAACTAGATTCTAATAAAGAATCAAAAAGGATTCTATTTTAAATGAGATAAAAAAAGGGGGGTTAAAGACCATTCAAAAAAAAAAATTGCCTAAAGATTTTTATCTTTTAAGCTATTTGAGAATTATCCAACTTGAGTTTTGGGTACAAATGATTTTGTATTTTCTCAGTAAGGACAAAAAAAAAAAAAAGAGTTAAATCCAAGTCTAATTGATTTTTTCAACTCGTTTGCCATTCATTAGAATTCAATACGTAGACAAAACTGCAAATCCTTTTTCTCGAGCCGTACGAGGAGAAAACTTCCTATACGTTTCTAGGGGGGGTCTTGTTCATTTACTTAGATCTATCCCAATGAGCCGTCTATCGAATCGTTGCAATTGATGTTCGATCTCGAAGAGAAGGAAGAGATCTTCGGAACGTGGGTTTTTATGATCCGATAAAGAATCAAAGTTATTTAAACGTTCCTGCTATTCTATATTTCCTTGAAAAGGGCGCTCAGCCTACAGGAACTGTTCGGGATATTTTAAAAAGGGCGGAGGTTTTTAAGGAGCTTGGTCCTAATCAAACTAAATTCGATTTTCAATTAAGGAAATAAAGAAAAGGGGCAGTAATTCTTATAAAATTTTGTATAACTTTTATATATTCTTTTACTTTTTACTTTTCTTTATTTATCCTTTTTTCTTTTGGGGTTCTATTCGTATCTATTTTTCATTGTTTCTATAAACTATTATGTTCTATAACGACAAAACCTGAGTTGCTTGATCTTAGAAATAGACAATTCTGTTAGTTCCTTCAATCGGGCGGTTTTCGTTGGAAC